CACATATATATGAATGTTTCGATGTAAATAAAATTCACCAGTTTAATTTTTGTAGTTTCAACAATTAAACATTGCAAAGACTCCAGGTCTTACAGATAAATGCTCAATACCCAAGTAGGCGTAAAAAGTTGATTTCTATCAAGTGCTTTATGGGTTGTCTCAGACCTTGCAATTAGACTTTATCCCTAAAAAAGGGGAGCCCCTTTTATTTTATATACAAAGGATTTACTTGTTACTAATAAAATTGAGTTCCTGTTTTTCTTTAGATCCACTTTTTCCACTCCGGTAGTATAATAAAGCAAGTCAATGCAGAGGAAATGAATCCATTTATATACTATTAAGTAAGTTAACTATATAAAACAAAACATAATAAAAATTCTGACACATCGCTTATTCTTTCTACTGGATTTTACGGAGCCGGTTTATACATTACATGATGAAGTATGATCATAGAAAAAGAAGATTCTCTTCAAACGAACCAGCCTATCGGGCTTTCACGGTGGTTGGAACAAAGACACATTTTTCCTTGTGAATTCAAATGTGGCAGATAAGAATATAGATTCTGCATAGCCCAATCAATAGTTCAAGTCACACACTCCCATAATCCATTTTATCGTCGGAGAATTCACTTCAACTATGAATGTTAAATAAAAAAACACTTATCTATTTTTGTTTTGTAGAGTTGAAGAGAAATATCCAAAAACATGTCTTATTCTTTTCAATAATCCATATTTGTAGCAATGAAATACTATTGTCCCTACCCCAAGTGCAAACGATTGGTTTCAAATAGTTATGAGCTATACTCTCTATAAAGGGCCAGAAATACCTTGCTTTCGTATCATTAGGAAGTGCATTAACATAAATACGGCAGTCAGAAGGGGTAATACAAAAGTGTGTAAACTATAAAAACGAGTCAAAGTGGATTGTCCTACACTAGCACTTCCGCGCAATAACTCTACCAGGGGCAATCCTATTACAGGAATAGCTTCCGGCACACCTGTTACAATTTTGACTGCCCAATAACCAATTTGGTCCCAAGGTAAGGAATAACCAGTTACACCAAAAGATGCGGTCAATACCCCCAAAACCACACCTGTAACCCAAGTCAATTCGCGAGGTTTTTTAAAACCACCAGTGAGATATACCCGAAATACGTGGAGGATCATCATTAGTACCATCATACTTGCCGACCATCTATGAACTGATCGGATTAACCAACCAAAGTTAGCTTCAGTCATTATATATTGAACAGAAGCAAAAGCATCCGTAACTGTCGGACGATAATAAAAAGTCATAGCAAACCCCGTAGCTACTTGTACTAAAAAACAAGTAAGCGTAATTCCTCCTAGACAATAAAATATGTTGACATGAGGAGGAACATATTTACTAGTTATATCATCAGCAATTGCCTGAATCTCAAGACGTTCTTCGAACCAATCATAGATTTTATTGAGATAGGTAAACAGAGGTACTCCCCTCTGAGAACCGTATATGAGAATTTCATCTCATACGGCTCAAACAAAAAGACCAAAATACAAGTTCTATCAGATATGTGTTCGGAAATGACTAATTGTACAATTCACTATTTTCTGCCGATACGAACGAATAAAGATCTGAAAGATTTTTTTTGGTTAGAATGCCAAAATATCAAGTCGGCTCAGTAATCTATATATTGATCGGGCCTCTTGAATCTTCTCTAGTACCTATTTGTTTTATTGTTATTTTTATGTAATGAGACTTTACGGCTGTTTTCTTTATTATTGATAGGAATTATCTTGTTAAAGCCTATGAATCAATTAAAACCTCAGATCCATACTAGAACCACGATGAGTCACAATAAAACCCTGTCTAATTAAGTCCAAAAATTCCTTGAGTAAGAACCGTTGGATCATCACTTATTCAATGAACAAACATAATAACTAACAAACCAAAGAGATCTTTGGACTTTGATCAAAATAAGCATAAACGAGAGTTTGAAAGAAAAAAAATTTTTGAATTTATAAAATAACTTATAAATCTAACTCTTTGAAAAAAAAATTGAAAGTCCGGCCACGAAGTCTGAATATTAAGTATGAATCATAGTTTTTTTGTAATCTATTTCATATATTCCGTGCTTCAGCTACGAGCATAGAATGAGAATATCCGACGAAATAAAACCATCTCTAGCAAGATGACAGACCTATTCGCTGTATTACCCATAGGATAAATTATAACAAGTCACACACTCATGTTCCGGAAATACAGAAACAAAGAAATTTCACAGTCGAACTACCAAAATATAATGAGATAAAAATTAGAGATCCACACGCTTAATGTTGTCTTGAAAAGCTAGTTAATAGTGCTTGTGAGTCTAATTCATTGAAATTCCATCCAGTAAAATAGAAGAATTATAAATCTCTAAAATAATAGATAGGAATATCGCAAATAGAGCCATTGCAATACCCATCAAAGGAGTAGTTCCCCACCCAGGAGCTACTTTACCATATTCTGAATTCAACGGTTTCAATAAATCCCCTACAATAGTTCGTCTTGAACCAGATCTAGAACTACCCTCAACGGTTTGTGTAGCCATTTTTATATTCATTGAGATCTGTTGACTTTGTATACCTTTCCGTTCTAAATAAATGATCTTAGCATAGATCCATTGGGGTCTTGAAACTATATAATAATGGAAACAGCAACGCTAGTTGCCATCTTTATATCTGGTTTACTTGTAAGTTTTACTGGGTACGCTTTATATACTGCTTTTGGGCAACCCTCTCAACAACTACGAGATCCATTCGAGGAACACGGAGACTAGTTGAAGTAATGAGCCTTGCAATATTGTAAGTCTCATTACTTGAAATTGAAATACTTAAAAATCATTTCGTCTTTTTAGTTGGAACTTTAGGCGGTTCTCTAAAAAAGATAGCGAAAAATATTATTCCTAGAGTTGAAACTAAGAGGAATGTATAAACCAAAGCTTCCATAGATTCGATCGTGGTTTACAATTATAGCTTCCATACCTGTTTAACCTGTTCATTTGAGATCGTTTCCCGGATGGATAAAGAAAGAACAAGGCAAGAGTTAAAGAAAAGACATCGATTCAACGTAAGATTTATCCGGTATCCTATATCAAATCATAAAACAAAAGACAAAATATATATTGTATCAGATTACTTGTCTTCTTGTAGTTGGATCTCCAAGTTTTTGGAATGCTCCAAACTCCACTTGAGCATCCAAATCTGGGTCAATACCAGCAAAAACATCCCTGAACAAGGTTCTCGCACCATGCCAAATGTGTCCGAAGAAGAAGAGCAGAGCAAATGAAGCATGTCCAAAAGTAAACCAACCCCTCGGACTGCTACGAAAAACACCATCGGATTTCAAGGTAGCACGATCTAATTCAAAAATTTCACCCAATTGAGCACGTCTAGCATATTTTTTCACAGTAGCAGGATCACTATAACTGACTCCATTGAGTTCACCACCATAGAACTCAACAGTTACACCTACTTGTTCGACACTATATTTCGATTCTGCCCTTCTAAAAGGAACGTCGGCTCTAACAATTCCGTCTCCGTCTAACAAAACAACTGGAAATGTTTCAAAAAAAGTCGGCATACGACGTACAAAAAGTTCACGCCCTTCTTTATCTCTAAAGATAGGGTGTCCTAACCAACCAACAGCTATTCCATCCCCGTTGTCCATTGAACCTGCTCTGAATAATCCGCCTTTTGCTGGATTATTGCCGATGTAATCATAAAAAGCTAATTTTTCAGGAATTTTAGACCAAGCTTCAGATAAACTTTGATTTTCTGCTAGCCCAGCACTAACTCTTCGATATATTTCTTGTTGGAAGTATCCTTGATCCCATTGATAACGAGTGGGACCAAATAATTCAATCGGGGTAGTTGCTGAACCATACCACATAGTTCCAGCAACTACAAAAGCTGCAAAAAAGACAGCCGCGATACTACTGGAAAGAACTGTTTCAATATTTCCCATGCGTAATCCTTTGTATAGACGTTGGGGTGGACGTACACTAAGATGGAATAGACCCGCCAATATGCCCAAAGTTCCTGCTGCAATATGATGAGAGGCTATTCCTCCCGGAACAAAAGGATCAAAACCTTCCACACCCCATGCTGGATTTACAGCTTGTACCCTTCCCGTTAGCCCATAAGGATCAGATACCCATATTCCGGGACCATACAATCCTGTTACATGAAATGCGCCAAAACCAAAGCAAGCAACCCCTGAAAGAAATAAATGAATTCCAAAGATTTTGGGCAAATCCAAAGAGGGTTTTCCTGTACGTTCATCACAAAATATTTCTAGATCCCAATATACCCAATGCCAGATAGCTGCTAAAAAGCACAAGCCAGAAAACACAATATGGGCAGCTGCCACACCTTCGTAACTCCAAATACCCGGATTCGTTATAGTACCCCCTGTGATACTCCAACCACCCCATGAATTGGTTATTCCTAAACGAGTCATGAAGGGTATAACGAACATACCTTGTCTCCACATTGGATCAAGAACAGGATCAGAGGGATCAAAAACAGCTAATTCGTATAGAGCCATCGAACCAGCCCAACCAGCAACCAAAGCTGTATGCATTATATGGACAGAAATCAAACGGCCGGGATCATTCAATACGACCGTATGAACACGATACCAAGGCAAACCCATGGAAATACCCCCTTTTTTAAATTAAGAAATAGACGCTATGTAACTTTATTGCACTGTAAAAAACCATACTATGGAACTTATTTTTTTTAGTGGATTATCTCGGGGAAAAGATTAACATTTGTTCTATTCTTTTAGTAAGAATGTCTTTTAATAAAAATGGAACAATTTTGTTCGTAGAAACAAAAAGAAACAGATTTATTCTACACCCGATAAGTACCAATACGCAATGGTTGGGCGTTGATAGCATTTTATATGAGTAATGGCCTCTAGGTTTGTTCATCATCCAAAAAAAAAACCTATTTGAAACAAATTTACTTTATTCATTCTATTCATTATGTCTTCCTTTTTTATGAATTTATTTTTTTTCTATGGATAAAATATGATAAACGATAAAATATTATTAAGACAATAAACCTATTTTTACGCTTTCACATCAAAGTGAGATTATAGTACTTAATTTTTCTTTCATTTAATGCCTGTTGGTGTTCCACAAGTACCTTTTCGAAATGCTGGAGACGAAGAAGCAGCGTGGGTTGACGTATAGTGCGACTTGTCAGATATATTTGGTTATATGGTATTTCCCCGTTCTCTTCTCCCAATTGAGATATCCCCCCTTTCGACCAAAAAAGATTGATTGAATCATCAAAAATTTGGAGCGTGAAATGCAATCAAGAAAATGAAATCCATTTTTTATAGGGGATATACAGATTAATATTCTAAATTTAGAATAATTTATGGTTGACTTGGTTCAAACAATAAAATGAAGTATTCAGGCTCCGTTTAGAAAAAACCAATTGATAATATATCAATGATTTCTATTTAAAATATCATATTCTATATTAGAATTTATTTATCTAATATTGAATTTCTAATAGAATTAAATATAAGTGGTCTTAAATTGTTAATAAATTGAGTAATACGATGAATGCATCGAATAGTTAACGGAAAGCCTAAAAAACTTGAAAAAAAAAAACGAAATCGTAGCAAAAAGGCGTAGTATTCGGGCATTTGGCCTATATATATGCAAATCAAAACCGATCATATTTTTACTCGGAGTAGAACATAAACCTAAAAGAATTCAAGAATACCGTTCAAGAACAAGAAAATTACATCGTGATTTGGATTGAATTACGATGAAAGAATACATCAATGAAAAGTTAGTCCGATAAGTTAAATTAAGTTTAGTGAATTTTTTTCTTTATTTTTTATAATAAAGGAAAAAAATAAAGAAAAAATTCGAATCTACACATTGATTCTTTTTTTTTCGTGATTTATATTGAACCGTATGCCTTAAAAGATGCATGTACGGTTACGAAAGGGATACAATTTTATCTCATTCAACCGACTTTATCGAGAAAGATTCCTTTTTTTAGGCCAAGAGGTTGATGATGAGATCTCGAATCAACTTATTAGTCTTATGATATATCTCGGTCTAGAGGATGATACCCCAGATCTGTATTTATTTATAAACTCTCCTGGCGGGTCGGTAATACCAGGATTTGGTATTTATGATACTATGCAATATGTGCAACCAGACGTACACACAATATGCGTGGGATTAGCCGCTTCAATGGGATCTTTTATTCTAGTCGGAGGAGAAATTACCAAACGTCTAGCATTCCCTCACGCTCGGCGCCAATGAGTTTTTTATTTGATTTGAGAGAAAAAAGAAGACAAGACTATGCCTTCGCGATATATGAAATATGAATATTAAGTAATAATAGCATGGCACTTAGAATTCGATAGGAAATTTTTTTACAAAATTGTTAAATTATGTATCGAAAGAGTGGTATGAGATAAAGAGTCTTTCCTATTTTATCTGATATATCAGGAGACCCATTTCAGCGCCACAAACTTTTTAGTTTTAAGACCGAAAAACTCTTAACATATATTATTATGAAAGAATACGAAATTGTTTTTATTTTATATTAAAAAAAAAAAGAAACTTTGGGATTGCTAAATAACAGACGAAACGAATATATAAAGCAACGGAACCATCGTAGTATTTTTTTAACTATTCCCCCAAAAAAAGAAGGTTGGTTATTGGATCATTTACCTATGTGAATAGGATATACCTTCTAAATTTATTTATTTTATATTTCTTCAATGTAAAATAAAAAAAAAGGTATATGTATATAAAGTGAATTCCATTGAAAGAGCCGTATGCTATGTGCAACCGCTGCCTGTACGGTTTTTAAATTGTATCTTTTTATTTTTATTAAAATTTTTTTTCGCCTTTCATCGCGCGAAATAGAATAATAATTTATTATGTTATTTCATCAGGGTAATGATCCATCAACCTTCTACTACTTTTGCTGATGCACACACGGACGAATTTATCCAGGAAACGGAAGAACTACTTAGGATGCGCGAAACCCTGACAAAGGTTTATGTACAAAGAACGGGACAACCTTTATGGGTTGTTTCCGAAGACATGGAAAGAGATGTTTTTATGTCAGCAACAGAAGCCCAAGACCACGGACTTGTTGATCTTGTAGCGGTTGAATAAAAAATAAGAGGATTTCACGCAAGTATGAAATTTTATTTTTTATCTTCTTACCGGGTTTAATAGAATTTTCTAAATATTCTATTAATATATTAAACATTAATAAAAAATGATTCATAATTATCCGGTTAGGATCGATCTAAACCAGCCCATTATGTATATGATTCAACATGCCAACTATTAAACAACTTATTAGAAACACCCGACAGCCAATCAAAAATGTCACGAAATCCCCCGCTCTTGGAGGATGTCCTCAGCGACGAGGAACATGTACTAGGGTGTATGTGCGACTCGGTCAGATCATGGACTGGTACAAAAGAAAAGAATTTATCCAAGATAAATAATCAGTAACAGTGAATAGGATAGACTGGAAATGGAAGAAGACCACTCACTATACGAAAACTTAAAATATCTAAAAATATAAAAAAGATATATCATATCCTTCGATTGTGGTATCAAATTAATTTATGGTTGAAATTAGTACAAATCCAATCAATTACGCTTTTAATTTAAAATGAGAAAGAATTTCCCATTGGTACCAAATGGTATTCATTAAGCAGGGAAATCCTATTTAAAAAGGAGAAAGATTATACCCTTGACTCCTTGCAAGAACGGACTACCAAGGTCAGCTAATCAGCAAATCTTCATAATTAAAAAAAATACCGTTACTGTTATAAGTGGGTCTCGTTGTGAAAGACCTATTACTGGATAAATGATGGGTAGAGCCAAAAGATTGTGAACTGTACAAGTTAACAATACCGTTGATTAAATCAAATGAGGGAAGAGGCTCCGGTGTATAGAGAGAACCTCACCGTTTAAGAAGCAACCATAGAAACGATGGAACCCACTATACCTATTTCTATTTACTACTTTTATATATATTTTTTGATACCCAGTATTAATACAATTTCAGTATCAATACAATTTATTATTCTTATTTCGAGCTGAGAAGCCTATAAAAAAAAATAAAAAATCGTGGTCGGGAAGGTTATAGTAGCAAAAGCCATTGGAGTTTTTATTTTATACATTGGAAGAATCCGTTTTGTTATTAATAAACTAGGAAAGGAAATAACTGAAAGAAAAGAAATCCATTAGTTATTCATCAAAGTTTCATTTATTTATTCAATGACTAGAATTAAACGAGGATATATAGCTCGAAGACGTAGAAACAAAATTCGTTTATTTGCATCAAGTTTTCGAGGGGCTCGTTCAAGACTTTCTCGGACTATTACTCAACAGAAAATAAGAGCTTTGGTTTCGGCTCATCAAGATAGAGGTAGGCAAAAGAGAGATTTTCGTCGTTTGTGGATTACTCGTATAAATGCAGTAATCCGAAATAATAAACTATACTATAGTTATAGTAAATTAATACACAAGGTGTACAAGGAGCAGTTGCTCCTTAACCGTAAAATACTTGCCCAACTGGCTATATTAAATAGGAATTGTATTTATATGATTTCCAACGATATCTTAAAATAAGGAGAGTGGCAGAAATCCATTGTAATTTTTAAAGGAGTTCCTTGGCGAGTGAATTCGGGAAGGTAGAGTAGAAATTAGTCTGATAAAATAGGATATAATATGATGATAAAATAGGATATAATATGATAAAGCTATCACAATGAACAAACACATTCAATAAAAAAAGATTTATTCTTCTTCCCAAATTAAATTATTTTTTTATTACTTTACTAAATTTTCAAATTTTTTGAATAAGACATCAATTCGCGTTTGAAGTCCGATTTAAACTTTATTTCGATTCAATTGAAGATCAAGCCTATATTTAAAATTTAATTTATTTATTTTTAATTCTAAGACTCGTAGTTATAGGAGGCGCCTCGCTTCTTTCAAATTGTTTTTCGTTATTAAGAAAAGGTAACAAAGATAAAATACGAGCTTGTTTTATAGCAATAGTAATTAATCGTTGTTGTTTTAAGGTCAATCTATTCACCCGCCTAGATAATATCTTTCCTTGTTCACTAATAAATCGACTAATTAAACTCATGTTTCTATAATCAATTCGATCCCCCGATTGTATCGGGGGCAAACGCCTACGAAAAGATCGCTTGGATTTAAGAAAGAGCCGCTTGGATTTATCCATGGTTTTTTTATTCCTTGTCCTGAAAATGCTAATTCTTTTTTGATCGAATCAGAAATTATTTTGAATTAAAAAAAAGGATTGCTTTGTTTATTTTTTAAAAAATAAAGGATCTGTTATATATAATTTTTGTTATATAAAATATGTCATTTTTCGTCTTCCTTGGAAGTCAGGGCAAATGCGCGAGCGCATGGTTTGATCTATTTCTTTATCTCTCCGTGAATCGTATGTTTATAACAAGAGGGACAGAATTTTCTCAATTCCAATGGACTAGGCGTATTATGTCGGTTTTTTTGAGTAATATATCTGGAAATGCCCCTTGATTCCTTATTAAGGCGGTTTCGAACACAATTGGTACATTCCAAAAAAATCGTTACTCGAGCTTCTTTACCCCTGGCCATGAACCTCCTTTGTATTTTTGATTGACTAAACTCTAGCGAAGAAGAACGAAAAAAATATATATATAGAAGTTTCTAAATTTAAAGCCAATTATGAAGGATTTTGTTGCAATCTACAATATAGTAATATTAAGTAATATAATGATTTCTAACTCTATATTTAGAATTACTGTACAATATTTAATTTTTCATTGAATTATTTTGTATGATATTGTTACCACAGCTTTCTTTCTCGATCTATTAGTAATTTCATTTTTATCCTGGAACCCCGAGTTCTTAGTTTCGCTGAGTTGAATCTGTTTTTATTCTTTTATAATTTTTTTTTCATTCTAAAAAAGAAAAGTAAGGAGAGGGCTTATTCACAGATATTTGATTGTAGCTCTAATTTTCTTCACCCCCCTCCCGCCTCACTTCATTTACTATAATGAAAAAAAGGGGAATATTAACGCATCCGGAAATAAACGATTGATCTCTATCAATAAACCGGCTAAAGAGACAAACCATAGAGTACTTACTATCGGTGCCACGGAAAGATATGTTTTTAGATCGCGCATTTAAAACCCTCCTTCTTTATTTTTTTAATTTTATTATAATTTGTAATACATAATAGTAATACATATATGACTGGGTGTGTCGATGTAGTTAATGACTCACACTTGTATGTCTACGCAAAATTCCTAATACAAATTAAATTGAAATGTACAACAATTAAGTAAATATTACTTTTCTTAAAAAAAAAAAGTCCCTTTACTGTCTGAGAATTACCGAAAAATATTCATTTTTTTTGACGCTGGGTTTAATATTTTTTTATTCTATAAGTTTATTATTATATGTTATATATAATAAAATTAGAATAAAAAAAAATAAAGAAGTAAAGGACAAGTATATTAATGAAAGAAATAAAGATGTGGAAAAGAAAAGAGGGATTCTCTACAATGACATTATAGACCAACTAAAAAGGGATGTAGCGCAGCTCGGTAGCGCGTTTGTTTTGGGTACAAAATGTCACGGGTTCAAATCCTGTCATCCCTACCTATTGCTTTTCTTATCAGCAGAAACGCGAGGCCATATTAATATAAATTAATATTGAATATACATAATTAACTTTCAATTATATTATTTATATATAGTATATAACCACGGGTTGAGTAACAAACTATTTATTGTGATAATAAAGCGCTCTTAGTTCAGTTTGGTAGAACGTGGGTCTCCAAAACCCGATGTCGTAGGTTCAAATCCTACAGAGCGTGATTAGATTCTTGTTATTTGGTAGGTCGAAAATAAAACTAAAAAATTTGAAATTGACCTCCTGTAGATTAAAGAAAGTAGGAGGTCAATAAAAAAAAAGAGGTTAATTAATCAAAGGTCCAATTGATCACCGCGTCTGTATTGTAAATATGCAGTTACGAATAATCCAGCCAAGGTAATAGGAATTAGACCTAAAACGATTCCAAATAGAAAAACTTCAATCATTTCAATTTCTTTGAAAGGTGGTGAAAGGGAGAGGTAATGTTTATCCTTAAATATTAATGGGAATTACCCATGAATCTCAACGACCAAGAATTGAAAATTGACGGCTATAGAATATATGAACTACCATAGAAGGCTTTTGTTATGAATTATTCGTTCATTCAATTTATTTCAAATAAGTCGTATCTTGTTCAGACCGATAAATAGAGCCGAGCTTATAGTCAACGTTGCTAGTAGAAAACCGAAATAACTAGTTATAGTAAACATGAAGAGACTAAATGAAATATGTTCTTTTTATACATATGTTTATAAAGCACTTCCCTAAATTTAAATATTGAAAATAAAGATACGAGGATAAACAAAAATACCAATTGAAAGTTTTTGATTCATCAATTATTCTAATTTATAGATGGCGGTCCTAACAAAAGTAGAGTAACATCGTTATGAAATCAATTCAGCATTTGTCACATCTACTCATCTCGAAATTTTGAATCAACAGATTCGTGGAGCAACTCTTGAGTTGAGTAAACTAATAACCAAGATCTATATAGATATTAATACTAATATATATTAATATATATTAGTATATATAGAATATTCTTATTAGCAATTAAATATATTATATTTAATATACTTAAAAAAAGTAATAAATAATAATTGTTTTATAACTTCATTAAAAAATGAAACTTTCTTTTTATGAATATGGGATAGGATAAAATTGAAAAATTATTTCTTTCTATTTGTATCCTTTTTTTATTGTATCAACGAATTTCTTTTTTTACTTATTTTTATAACGAGGAGTGATCTTAGCTTATAATGAAAATGCCCTTTAAATTGAGTAGTGGGTTCAGTCACATAATCTAAAATAAAAGAAAAAAACGAATCATATGCTCACTCAAAACTACTTTTTACATTTTGTATTTCCATATTACAAACACCCCTCCTTGGACTTAGGTCACGAAAGAACCTTTGGGTCTAATACAACGACAACAATATGGGGTCTCCAATATTCATTTTTAGTTATCTGTTGTTCTCTTTTTTTCTTTCAATACTATCTAGAGTAGTGTTACCTGCTCCTCAGTTTCTAGTTCGAAACTAATAATATAGAAAACCTTTCTAATATTATATATTTTATTTGAAGTACTCCGACATGTACTGCATAAATTTTAGTGATACAGAAATGTTAGGAATTCTCTATTGACTAGTACAAATTCTATCTCTACAAGCAACAAGAAAAGAAAAAATAAATTCTCTAACACTTGATTTCAATACTGATTGTGAAATTTCGTTGCTGTGTCAGAAGAAGAATAGTTATACTGATTCAGTATACTCTAAAGAAACCCTTGGTACATTA